ATCGATTTGAAAATGCGGTAAGAAATGAAATGTCACAATATTTTTTTTATACATGTCAAAATGATGGAAAACAAAGAATTTCTTTTACATATCCACCCAGTTTATCAATTTTCTGGGAAATGATACAAAGAAAGATTTCTTTGGCTACAACAGAAAAATTCTTATATGATGATGAACTATACAATTATTGGATTTATACGAATGAACAAAAAAGAAACAGCTTAAGCAATGAATTAAATAATAGAATTCGAGTTCTAGACAAAGAAATAGTTTCTATAGATGGACTCGATAAAAAAACTCGATTATGCAATGATAAAACTAAAACAGAGTATTTGCAAAAAGAACATGATCCTTTATTAAATGGATCCTATCGCGGTATAATAAAAAAAAGGTTTTCATCTTTTATAAATGAAAATGAAACTACAGTAAATAATTTCATAAATGTATTTTTTCTAAATAAAATTCATAGTGTTTTACATAATGATTATAATGACCAAGAATTTGAACATAAAAAATACATATCGCCTAAAATGAACCATTTCTTAACTTTAATGAATAAATCTGCTGGGGAATGGACATTGAATCAAAAAACAATATCTTTACTTTCAGAACAAGAAGAAATTAGTTCAAAGGATCAAGACATTTTTTTCAAATTTTTAATTGATACAATTATAGTGGATACCCTTACTCAAACAATTCCAAAAAGAATAACCGAATTAAGTAAAAAAGTTCCTCATTGGTCATACAAATTAATTACCGATTTAGAACAACGTGAAAGAGCAAGAGAAAAAGATGTGATGCTAGATCATGAAATTCGGACAAGAAAATCTAAACGTGTAGTTATTTATACAAATAAAGAAGAAAATACTGAAAATACTTCTACTAATACCACAGATATACCTCAACCCATAGCCGAAGTGTCTTTGATACGATATGCGCAACAACCCGATTTTCGTAGAAATATAATAAAAGGCTCGATGCGTGCTCAAAGACGTAAAATTGTTATTTGGAATTTGTTTCAAGCAAATACACATTCCCCACTTTTTTTAAACAGAATCAAAAATTCTTCTTTTCTTTCTGTGAATTTTGATAGATTAATTAAACGAATTTTGAAAATTTTTAGGGGGAAAAGCCAAGAATTTGAAATGTACGATTATGATTATAAAGAGGAAGAGTTAAAAGAAAATAATCAACAAACTAAAGAGTCCAAAAAAAAAGAAAAGCAAAGAGAAGAAAATAAGCGAATACGAATAGCGGAAGCTTGGGATACTATTCCATTTGCTCAAGTAATAAGGGGTTTGATGTTAATAACTCAGTCAATTCTTAGAAAATATATTGTATTGCCTTTATTGATAATAGCAAAAAATGTCGGCCGTCTTTTATTATTCCAATCTCCTGAGTGGTCTGAAGATTTCGCCGATTGGAATAAAGAACTTCATGTTAAATGTACCTATAACGGCGTTCAATTATCCGAAACCGAATTTCCTAAAAACTGGCTAATCGACGGTATTCAAATAAAAATAGTATTTCCTTTCTATCTAAAACCTTGGCACAAATCTATAATACGATCTTCTCATGGAGATGCAATAAAAAAAAAAGCACAAAATCAAACAGATGATTTTTGTTTTTTAACAGTTTGGGGAACGGAAACTAACTTTCTTTTTGGTCCTTCCCGAAAACGCCCTTCTTTTTTTAAACCTATTTTTAAACAATTCGACAAAAAAATTCTAAAATTTAACAAAAAGTCCCCAACTGAAAGAAAAAACCGGATTATTGAAATTCTTCCATTTTTTAAAAAAAACATAAAAAACACGTTACCCATAAATCCAATTCTAACATTTGTATTAAGAGAAGAATCTAGTGAAAGAAAAAAAGAAAAAGATTGGATAATCGATAATCACATGATTCATGAAGCATCCATTCAAACCCGATCCCGAAATTGGACAACTTCTTCCGTGACAGAAAAAAAAAAAAAAGATTTGGTTAATAGAACAAAGACAATCAAAAATCAAATAGAAAAAATTTCAAAAGACAATAGAAAAATAAATATTAGTCCTAGTTATGGTACTAAAAAATTCGAATCGACTAAAAATATTGGTCAAATATTAAAAAGAAGAAATGTTCGATTAATTCGTAAATCAAATTATATTTTTAAATTTTTTAGAGAAAGGCTATACGTAGATATATTTCTATATATGATTAATATTCCCCGAATTAATACACAACTTTTTCTTGAATCAACAAAAAATTTGATTGATAAATGCAGTGACTCTAATAAAAGAAATCCTCAACAAGTTGATAAAACAAATAAAAAGAAAATTTCGTTTAGTTCGACTATAAAAAAAGAATTTTTGTTTTTTTTTAGTAATATTACTAAAAATTCAAAGATTCTTTCTGATTTTTCTTTTTTATCACAAGCTTATGTATTTTACAAATTATCCCAAGCCAAAAATTTTGACTTAGATAAGTTACGACCTCTCCTTAAGTATCGTGGAATATCTTTATTTATTAAAAATGAAATAAAAGATTTTTTTGGAACACAAGGAATAACTCATTTTGAGCTAAATACTAAAAAACTTCCGAATTATGGAATGAACCAATGGAAAAACTGGTTAAAATTGAACAGTAATTATCAATACAACTTATCACAAATAAAATGGACTCAATTAGTACCCCAAAAATGGCGAACTAGAGTAACTAAAGATTCTGAGATTGAAAATACAAATAATTTTGAAAACCCTTTATTGTTATTCTCCTATCAAAAATCCAATTTTAAAAAGAACTATAGATATGATCTTTTATCATATAAATTTGTTTCTTATGAAGATAAGAACGATTTATATAGATATAGTTATGTGAGACCATTTCAAGTAAATAAGAAACAAGAATTATCTTATACTTATAATTCTACCATAAATCAAGAAAAATTAATTGACATGTGGTGGAATATCCCTATCACTAATTATTTAGACATAAAAAATATTATAGATATAGAGAAAAATGTCGATCGAAAATATTTGAATTTGAAAATTCTCCATTTTTGTCTTAAAAAGAAAGTTGATATTGCGGATTGGGTCAATATCAATATTGACAGGAATGAAAATACTAAAACTGAACCTAAGAGTTCTCAAATTGTTGATAAAATTGATAAGAAAGAGCTTCTTTATCCCTCAATTTATCAAGAAATCAACCGATCCCATAAAAAAAAAAACCTTTTTGATTGGATGGGAATGAATGAAGAAATATTAAGCCGTCCCGCATCAAATCTGGAATTTTGGTTTTTCTCCGAATTTGTCTTATTTTATAATGCATATAAAACGAAACCGTGGATTATACCAATTAATTTTCTTTTTTCAAATTCTAATGTAAGTGAAAATTTTAGTAAAAATAAAAACATCAATAAAAAGAAAAAAACGAATCCTTTTATACTATCAAATAAAAAAAAATCTTTTGAATTAGAAAATAAGAATCAAGACGAAAACGAACCTGTAAGTCACGAAAATCTTGGATCAGATGTCCAAGAAAACTCTGAATCTGTTCTTTCAAATGGACAAAAAAATATTGAAGACGGTTATATAGGCTCAGATATTAAAAAGCCTAGAAAGAAAAAACAACCCAAGAGTGGTACAGAAACAGAAATCGATTTCTTACGTAAAAGATTTTTTCTTTTTCAAGCGAGATGGGGACAAGTTTTGGATCAAAAACTGATCAATAATATCAAAGTATATTGTCTTATACTTAGATTGATAAATCCAATAGAAATTGCTTTTTCTTCTATAGAAAGAAAGGAAATGAATATGGATATAATACCAACTAAGGAGGATTTCGTTTGTACAGAATTGATGAAAAGTGGAATATTAATTATTGAACCGATTCGTCTGTCTGTAAAAGGCAACGGACAGTTTATTATGTATCAAACCATAAGTATTTCATTAGTTCATAAGAGTAAAGACCAAAATAATCAAAAACGAGACAGCGAAAGTGTTGATAAAACAAATTTTGGTGAAAGAAAAAAAAACAATTTGGATTTGCTTGCTCCTGAAAATATTTTATCACCTAGGCGCCGTAGAGAATTAAGAATTCTAATTTGTTTAAATTCAAGGAATAATAATGGTGTAAATACAAACCTACCGGGAAATTGGGCAAAAAACTGCAGTCAATTTTTTGATGAAAACAAAGATCTTGATCAAGAAAAAAATACACTTCGAAAATTGCAATTCTTTCTTTGGCCCAATTATCGATTAGAAGATTTAGCTTGTATGAATCGTTATTGGTTTGATACTACTAACGGAACTCGTTTTAGTATATTACGACTACATATGTATCCACAATTAAAAATGCATTTATGATATATTTGTCTTATAATATAGATTCCGATTCCCTATTCTATTCGGCAGATAAATAAATGCGCACACCTTGTTATACATTGAATTTGGATACATGATACTAATTCAATGAAGTATCACTTCCACCCAGAAATGAATAATTTTCTTTATTAAGTTTCTTTGATAAAATATATCAACAAAGTATTGTGGATACCAAATCAAAATAGCTGGCATTATTATTACTGATCAGTAAAACTCCATATTTTGTAAAAATCAAAAAGTTAAAATTAAGGAAGGTTAAGAATTTATGAAAAAAAATTCATTCATATCTGTTATTTCGCATGAAAAAAAAGAAGAAAACAGAGGTTCTGTTGAATTTCAAGTATTATCTTTTACCAATAAGATACGAAGACTTACTTCCCATTTGGAATTGCACAAAAAAGATTATTCATCTCAGCGAGGTCTACGAAAAATTTTGGGAAAACGTCAACGACTTTTGGCTTATTTGTCAAATAAAAATGAAGTACGTTATAAAAAATTAATCAATCAATTGAACATTCGAGAACTAAAAACACGTTAATTTGAAGAGCCGTTTTGAATTATTTGATTTATTAGATCTTGAATTTTTATGAACTTCTTTTTGTTTTAAGCAATTCATAATTCATGGAAAAATTAATTTGTGAAAGAATGAATCGGGGAAAAACCTATGACTGTACCAATTACCAGAAAAGACCTCATGATAGTCAATATGGGCCCTCACCATCCATCAATGCATGGCGTTCTCCGACTCATCGTTACTTTAGATGGTGAAGATGTTATTGACTGTGAACCAATAGTGGGTTATTTACACCGAAGTATGGAAAAAATCGCAGAAAACCGAACAATTATACAATATCTTCCTTATGTAACACGTTGGGATTATTTAGCTACTATGTTCACAGAAGCTATAACTGTAAATGGACCCGAACATTTGGGAAATATTCAAGTACCTAAAAGAGCTAGCTATATCAGAGTAATCATGTTGGAGTTAAGTCGTATAGCTTCTCATTTGTTATGGCTCGGACCTTTTATGGCAGATATTGGTGCGCAGACCCCGTTTTTCTATATTTTTAGAGAAAGAGAATTGATATATGATTTATTCGAAGCTGCCACCGGTATGAGAATGATGCATAATTATTTTCGTATTGGAGGGGTAGCTGCCGATCTACCTTATGGATGGATAGATAAATGTTTAGATTTTTGTGATTATTTTTTAACAGGGCTTGCTGAATACCAAAAACTTATTACGAGAAATCCGATTTTTTTAGAACGAGTTGAAAATGTGGGCATTATTGGCGGAGAAGAGGCAATAAATTGGGGTTTATCCGGACCAATGTTACGAGCTTCCGGAATACAATGGGATCTTCGCAAAGTTGATCAATATGAGTGTTACGACGAATTTGATTGGGAAGTCCAATGGCAAAAAGAAGGAGATTCGTTAGCTCGTTATTTAATACGAATTGGTGAAATGGCAGAATCTGTAAAAATTATTCAACAAGCTTTAGAAGGAATTCCAGGGGGTCCCTATGAGAATTTAGAAATCCGACGCTTTAATAGAATAAAATATCCTGAATGGAATGATTTTGAATATCGATTCATTAGTAAAAAACCATCTCCTGCTTTTGAATTGTCGAAACAAGAACTTTATGTAAGAGTTGAAGCCCCAAAGGGAGAATTAGGGATATTTTTGATAGGAGATCAAAGTGTTTTTCCTTGGAGATGGAAAATTCGTCCGCCGGGTTTTATCAATTTACAAATTCTTCCCCAGTTAGTTAAAAAAATGAAATTGGCTGATATTATGACAATACTAGGTAGTATAGATATCATTATGGGAGAAGTTGATCGTTGAAATGATAATTGATACAACAACAATCCAAACTATCAATTCTTTTTCCAGATTGGAATACTTAAAAGAGGTTTATGGGACTATATTGATGCTTTTCCCTATTTTGATTCTCGTAGTGGGAATTACAATAGGTGTACTAGTAATTGTGTGGTTAGAAAGAGAAATATCTGCGGGTATACAACAACGCATTGGACCTGAATATGCTGGCCCCTTGGGAATTCTTCAAGCTCTGGCAGACGGAACAAAACTACTTTTTAAAGAAAACCTTCTTCCATCTAGAGGGGATGCGTATTTATTTAGTATTGGACCTTCTATAGCAGTTATATCAATTTTACTAAGTTATTCGGTAATTCCTTTTAGTTCTAGCCTTATTCTAGCTGATCTCAGTATTGGTGTTTTTTTATGGATCGCAATTTCAAGTATTGCTCCCATTGGACTTATTATGTCAGGATATGGATCAAATAATAAATATTCCTTTTTAGGCGGTCTACGGGCAGCTGCTCAATCCATTAGCTATGAAATACCATTAACTCTATGTGTGTTATCAATATCTCTACGTGTGACTCGTTGAGACATGGGTTCACTCATTTCATTCCTTTTTCTTTTGTTTTCTAAGAATAAAACTGAAATGTATTAAATAGTATCATTTTTTTTTTATTCACCGATCGAATTGATAAACTAAACCAGATAGTTATATGAGTGAAATAAAACAACTTTGAATTTTGTAGTAAAAAGTCGAATCTCATTGCCTATGTACAAGGGTTAAAAAAAAATAAACATAAGCAAATAAGGTTGTTTCCCCAAAGATTGGTTAATTAGTTATTTAGTTATCATGATTTGAAGCGGGTTGAAAAGAACAATTCTATGGGAGTTTTTAGTCTTTTTTTTCTATGTATTACCATAGAAGTTGAACAAAAATGAGTGGATGATTAGGAACACCAAAGTACACAAAGGATTTGTAATAGAGATTATGTAAGTTATCTGAAGAGATGCTTTTTTACATAAAAGAAATACTAATTGAGGCTTTAAATTGGTAGAAATGATCAAGTAGTACTCCCACAAATTCCGATCCAGAGTATGCTCCTATCCACGGATTAAGTGAATAACTATCAGGAACGAGGTAATCCTTTACTTTTTAAAAATTTTTAAATAAAAAAGCCTAAATAAAAGAAACAAGAGGGACAAAAAAAATAGATAATACTAATATAGAAATGGAATTTTTTTTATTCAAGGATAAAGTTATTACTCAATAAAAAAAAAAATGGAAAAGTAGAAGCTGAGATAAATTCCAAAGCACTTTTTAGAGGATATATAGCAGACAGAATTTCATTGGTCTAATTCAGGATTTTTCGATTAATTTTCAATTTATTTACTCTACAAACATAGTAAGATTGAAAGAATATCAATAAGTCTTTAGATTTATTTATGACTCTTGAGGAGCCGTATGAGGTGAAAATCTCATGTACGGTTTTGGAATAGCGATGACAAGAGTTATTTTCTTATCGACTATGATTATCTAACAGTTCAAGTACAGTTGATATAGTTGAGGCGCAGTCAAAATATGGTTTTTGGGGATGGAATTTGTGGCGGCAACCTATAGGGTTTATTGTTTTTATAATTTCTTCTCTAGCTGAATGCGAGAGATTACCTTTTGATTTACCAGAAGCAGAAGAAGAATTAGTAGCAGGTTATCAAACCGAATATTCGGGTATTAAATTTGGTTTATTTTATGTTGCGTCTTATCTAAATCTACTAATCTCTTCACTATTTGTAACCGTTCTTTACTTGGGTGGTTGGGATCTTTCTATTCCATACATATTCACCGCTGACTTTTTTGAAATAAATAAAGTAGATGTAGTCCTTGGAACAACAATTGGTATTTTCATTACATTAGCTAAAACTTTTTTGTTCTTGTTCATTCCTATCGCAACAAGGTGGACTTTCCCCAGACTAAGAATGGATCAATTATTAAATCTTGGATGGAAATTTCTTTTACCTATTTCTTTAGGTAATTTATTATTAACAACTTCTTCCCAACTCCTTTCATTATAAATTATAAAAAAAAAAAGAATATTTGATATTCACTCTAATTTAATTCACAACTTGTCACAAACAAGAGAAAGAAACAAAATCTTTTTTTTTTTTACTATATGTTCCCTATGGTAACTGGGTTCATCAATTATGGTCAACAAACAATCCGCGCGGCAAGGTACATTGGTCAAGGCTTTATGATTACGCTATCCCATGCTAACCGTTTACCCGTAACTATTCAATATCCTTATGAAAAGTTGATCACATCAGAACGGTTTCGTGGTCGAATTCACTTTGAATTTGATAAATGTATTGCTTGTGAAGTATGTGTTCGTGCATGTCCTATAGATTTACCTGTTGTTGATTGGAAATTGGAAACGGATATTCGAAAGAAACGGTTGCTTAATTACAGCATTGATTTCGGAATTTGTATATTTTGTGGTAATTGTGTTGAGTATTGTCCAACAAATTGTTTATCAATGACTGAAGAATATGAGCTTTCCACTTATGATCGTCACGAATTAAATTATAATCAAATTGCTCTTGGTCGTTTACCAATATCAATAACGGATGATTACACAATTCGTCCAATTTTGAGTTCGCCTCAACCAAAAGAAAAATACCACGATTGAAGAATAATTCCAAAAAATTAAGGTACTTTTTTTTGTTCAATACCTAGAAATTCCGATTATTCAATATTCTGGTGAAAATCACAATTGTATTTAAAATATGTTTTCTATAACTGGTTTTAACTATTTTTATTTGGGAACTACTGTTTCAAAAAAAAAAGAATGCAACGGATCCAATAACTTTACTTTACTCGTCTCAAGTCATACGCATTAGGATTTATCAATTAGGACTGCATAAACTTCTTTTTTCCTGTTCAAGTCAATAAGATCATGAAATATTCCGATTTTTTTATCTCTTAATTTTACATATAATGGATGTACCTGGACCAATACATGATTTTCTTTTAGTCTTTTTGGGGTTGGGTCTTATATTAGGTAGTCTGGGAGTAGTCTTATTTACCAATACAATTTTTTCTGCATTTTCGCTGGGATTAGTTCTTGTTTTTATATCTTTATTCTATATTTTAGCAAACTCTCATTTTGTAGCTTCTGCGCAACTCCTTATTTATGTGGGAGCTATAAATGTATTAATACTTTTTTCTGTAATGTTCATGAATGGTCCGGAATATGACAAAAATTTTTATTTGTGGACTGTTGGGGACGGAATTACTTCATTGGTTTGTACAAGTGTTTTTGTGTCGTTAATTATTACTATTCTAAATACGTCCTGGTATGGGATTATTTGGACTACAAAATCAAATCAGATTCTAGAACAAGATTTGATAACTGCTAGTCAACAAATTGGAATTCATTTATCAACTGATTTTTTTCTTCCATTTGAACTCATTTCAATAATTCTTTTAGTTGCTTTAATAGGTGCAATTGCCGTGGCTCGTCAATAAAAATTCATTTTAGTTTTAAAACTAGCAATTCAAATAAAAATTCTATTTTATCATATTCTATTGGTTTTTATTCAATTCTATTCGAATTTATTTAGGAATTTTTAGTTCAATTTATTATTAGCCTATTTTTTTGCTCTTAATTTGTTCCATTTTAACTTGTTTTATATTCTAGTCAATCAAATTGGTTTAATTGTTGTTCATCTTGAAATGAATAGAGATTGATAAGGAGTTGATCAATGATACTCGAACATGTACTTGTTTTGAGTGCTTTTTTATTTTCGATCGGGATTTATGGATTAGTTACGAGTCGAAATTTGGTTCGGGCTCTTATGTGTCTTGAACTTATATTGAATGCCGTTAATCTAAATTTTGTAACATTTTCTGATTTTTTTGATAGCCGTCAATTAAAGGGAAACATTTTCTCAATTTTTGTTATAGCCATTGCAGCCGCTGAAGCAGCTATTGGACTGGCTATTGTTTCTTCAATTTATCGTAACAGAAAATCAACTCGTATTAATCAATCAAATTTATTAAATAAATAGTATAGTGTGTTTTTTTTTTTTTAGTTTATTATTATTTTAGAAAATTCTATTCTATAAATGAAAATTTGAATATTCATCAATTCAAAAAAAAAATTACTAGATATCGCACCTTCGGATCTACTTTAAAAAATGTAAAAAATTGATAAATCAAAGTATTTTGGACCTCTTTTCCATTTCTCCATTTTCTGTTTATTTTCCAAGATTTTAATAAGTTGCTTATCTAATCCAGAAATAGATTGATTCAAAAAATTCTGGTAAATCATTGATTCGTCTGGTATTTGAATATTTATTTCATTTACTTTACTATAACTAGATCGAAAATTAATGAAGTTCAAAAATCGAAATTATAGATCCAATGTCACATTCAGTTAAGATTTATGATACATGTATAGGATGTACTCAATGTGTTCGAGCTTGTCCCACAGATGTATTAGAAATGATACCCTGGGATGGATGTAAGGCTAAACAAATAGCTTCTGCTCCAAGAACAGAAGATTGTGTTGGTTGTAAGAGATGTGAATCTGCTTGTCCAACGGATTTTTTAAGCGTTCGAGTTTATTTATGGCATGAAACAACTCGCAGTATGGGTCTAGCTTATTGATTGATACGTTTCAAAAAATTCCATTTGAATCCATTTATTTATTCTATTTGGATTTTTTTTACCGACAAAAACCCGTACCCAAAAAGAAATTGATTTCTTTTTGGGTACGGGTTTTTTTGGCCCAAGTGTATCTTGTCTTTACTACGAAATTTTTTCCCTGGTTAACAACAATTGTAGTTTTACCTATATTTGCGGGTTCTTTAATTTTCGTATTTCCTCATAGAGGAAATAAGGTTATAAGGTGGTATACTATATGCATCGCAGTTTTAGAACTCCTTCTAACGACTTATGCATTTTGTTATCATTTCCAACCGGACGATCCATTAATCCAACTGGCAGAAGATTATAAATGGATTGACTTTTTTGATTTTCATTGGAGATTAGGAGTCGATGGACTTTCGATAGGACCTATTTTACTCACGGGATTTATCACTACTTTAGCTACTCTAGCGGCTTGGCCAGTTACTCGGGATTCTCGATTATTTCATTTCCTAATGTTAGCAATGTACAGTGGTCAAATAGGATCATTTTCGTCCCGAGACCTTTTATTGTTTTTCATAATGTGGGAATTAGAATTAATTCCTGTTTATCTACTTTTAGCCATGTGGGGGGGAAAAAAACGTCTCTACTCTGCTACTAAATTTATTTTGTATACTGCAGGAGGTTCCATTTTTCTATTAATGGGAGTTCTAGGTATTGGTTTATATGGTTCCAACGAACCAACATTAAATTTGGAAACGCTTGTTAATCAATCGTATCCTGTGGCATTAGAAATCATATTTTATATTGGATTTTTTATTGCTTTTGCTGTCAAATTACCGATTATACCTTTACATACATGGTTACCAGATACCCACGGAGAAGCACATTATAGTACTTGTATGCTTCTAGCCGGAATCTTATTAAAAATGGGAGCATATGGATTGGTTCGAATCAATATGGAATTATTACCTCATGCTCATTCCATATTTTCTCCTTGGTTGATGATAATAGGTACAATACAAATAATCTATGCAGCTTCAACATCTCCCGGGCAACGTAATTTAAAAAAAAGAATAGCCTATTCCTCTGTATCTCACATGGGTTTCATAATTATAGGAATTAGTTCTATAACTGATACAGGGCTTAACGGGGCTATTTTACAAATAATTTCTCATGGATTTATTGGTGCTGCACTTTTTTTCTTAGCGGGGACTAGTTACGATAGAATACGTCTTGTTTATCTCGATGAAATGGGCGGAATAGCTATTCCAATGCCAAAAATATTCACACTCTTCAGTAGCTTTTCAATGGCATCCCTTGCATTACCGGGCATGAGTGGTTTTATTGCCGAATTAATAGTATTTTTTGGAATAATTACCAGCCAAAAATATTTTTTAATACCCAAAATACTAATTACTTTTGGAATGGCAATTGGAATGATATTAACTCCTATTTATTCATTATCTATGTCACGTCAAATGTTTTATGGATATAAATTATTTAATAGTACAAACGCTTATTTTTTTGATTCTGGACCGCGAGAATTGTTTGTTTCGACTTCTATCTTTCTACCAGTAATCGGTATTGGAATTTACCCGGATTTCGTTCTCTCATTATCAGTTGAGAAGGTGGAGGCTATTTTATCCAATTATTTTTATAGATAGATTTCCTTTCATTTAATGAAATGAAAAAAGCAGTCTTTCTTACGTAAGAAAAAAGAAAACAGAATAGAATTGAAATTCGAATCTGGCATGTTTGACAGTTGTGAGAACCATTTAAATCATGATTTAAACGGTTCTCACAACTGTTTATAAGAAGCCTTGTCTTATATTTGTATTCGTAAGGTAATTTCTTTCATTTAATTAAGCATTAATGTAAATGAACCATAACTATGTAACCCTATTCCTAATAGATTGACCCCAAAATAGCATATCCAAATTATAAGAAAACCTATACAAGCCACAATTGCCGAACTTACACTCCGCAAATTTCTATTTGTTCGAATATGTAAATAAATTGCAAATATGGTCCAAGTAATAAATGCCCAAGTTTCCTTTGGGTCCCAATTCCAATATGATCCCCATGCCTCGTTGGCCCATACTGCCCCTGAAAGAATACCTATGGTTAAAAAGATAAATCCTAGACTAATAACACGATAACTCCAATGATCGAGTTGTTCAATCAATTGAGATCGGTAATAATTTCTAACATAAACGGGCAAAGCATTTTGGACAATATTGCTTTTTTCCTTTATGTATTGAATCTCACCGAAGAAAAATGACTCATTTAATAAATGTCTTCGTTTATCAACAATCCTTATTATATCTTTTTGAAATGTAATAATTAGAAGTGTTACTGATAATAATGACCCACATAAAAGAGCTGCATAACCCAATACCATCATACTTACATGCATCATTAACCATTGAGATTGGAGAGCGGGTACTAATATTGCGGATTGATGCATTTCAGTTAAGAAGCCCGACGTAGCAAACCCTTGGGTAAAAATAGCACTTGGCGCAGTTATTGCACTTAAAGAATTTTTCTCTTTTTGAAAAAAATATGGAATCAGATGAATAAAGTAGAAGCTCCAGGAAAGGAAAATTAATGATTCGTATAAATCACTTAATGGTAAATGCTTCCAATAAACCCAACGAGTAACTAATAATCCCGTTATACAGAAAAAAGTAACTAGCATACCCTTTTCGAATGAATTATACAGCCCCGCTATTTCATTGGCTAATAAAGTTATCAAATGGAGTGTAATTACAACGGAAACTATTGAAAAGGAAACATGAGTTAAAATATGCTCTAAAATAGAAAAAATCATAATATAAAATACAAAATTAAAAACTTCATTTTCATTATTTATTAATAGTGCTATTTTTTGATAATTTGTAAGATGCCATGCCGCCACTCGGACTCGAACCGAGATGCTCTCGCACTGCTTCCTAAGAGCAACGTGTCTACCAATTTCACCATAGCGGCTTGTTTGAAATTATAATAGCCCTTTTTTAGTTAATCGTCGAGATTTATTCAATACAATATTTCGTTTTTTGAAGCATTTTTTTCAATTGATGAATAAAAAAAGTATTTGCAAACCTAAATTGAAACGGTTCGTATTTCTAATATCTATCTAATATCTAATAGTTAGAATATAACAATAACTTCAATTTTGGTTTTTGAGGATATTGAGAAATAAATTTTTGATCAGATTTCAAAAAGAACAAAGAAAAAAATACATAGATTATTTCAATATATACAATTTCTATAGATAGAAGATAGAAAAAAAGTTACAAGTTTTTTATATTGTGACAGAATAAATAGGTTGATGGGGAAAAAAATCCCCATCTTATAAATGACAAAATAGACGAAAAAAGAAAGGTGATAAAATTTTTTCTATATAGATCGTTTTTCAAACAAAAAGTACTTTTTTAGGGTTAGCATAAGAGTTGTTATTTTCCATATTATAAGAAAAAAAGTTACAATTTTTTAGAATTTGAAATATTACTATTAACATTAAATTAATTAGTAAATGTAAACCTATTTAAATCATTTATTTTCTATATTTTTGATTCTAAAATTGAAATTTATTTAGACTTTGTTATACCATTTTTTCTTTGAGTCAGATCGATTTCCATTATTCCAAGGCTTGATTACTTATTTTATTTTTCGTACAAAAAAACTTTTTGAATTCCCTGTAGAAAGAGATTTTGCTAATGAAAATGCTTTTAACGCCGCCGAATACCCCCCCTTTTTCCAAAGATTTTTACGAATACGTTTTTTATAAATCGAAGTACGTTTTTTTGGAACTGCCATTTAAAGTTGAATTTATTGTTCAGTGTTATATTTGTATGTGAAAGACATCTATTGTTCAAACGAATATTTGTTTTCTATTTATTATCTATGTATTTAGATTCTAGACGATATCTTCTTTATTTTTCAATTTTGGAAAATCGAAAAACATAATATAACTAGAAACTAGAAAGTTAAAGTAACAGATATTTTTTTCTATAAAAAAAGGATAACTAAAATTTGTTCTATGTTTTTATTTAGAATGGCAGACAATCCAAAAATTTGGCATAAAATAAGTTAATAATTCTGAATAAACTACTTCATAAATTAAGAAAAATACTTCATTTTTTTTTATCATTATTGACTTTTTTAGGTTTTTAGTCAATTTTCGAATTCATAGTCGTTTTTAGTCGACTTTTTTTCCTTTATTCTTAACATGTATTCGAAATAACTTAAATCGAAGCGAAAATGGAATTTTTTTATCTTCCGATTTCATACTATTTCATAGGTTTCAATATTTTCCATTTACTTACTACTTAAGTATTTACTTTCACTAACACGAACAAATGTTTTATTTGACCGATTCGAGCTTGATGATTTCAATATTAAAACATTTCAATATTAAAACAAAATATTCAATATAAAGATTACTATTTGATATAGATTAGAAAATCTAAAATTAACTATTTTCTATATTATTTTCTATATAAACTATATAAATTATTATATATTTTGGTTTTTTATTGATTTCTTTCAAAAGAGGCAAGAGCCTTTGAATTGTAAACACAAAAAATTACTATTAATTAAATATAAAATTTTTCTATTCTATTATGGAACATATATACCAATATGCATGGATCATACCCTTACTTCCACTTTCAGTTCCTTTGTTAATAGGGGCTGGACTTTTCTTTTTTCCGATAGCAACAAAAAATCTTCGGCGTATATTGGCTTTTTCCAGTATTTCGTTGTTAAGTATAGTTATGATTTTTTCGATGAAGTTGTCTATCCAGCAAATAAATAATAATTCTATTTATCAATATGTATGGTCTTGGACCATTAATAATGATTTCTCTTTAGAATTTGGATACTTGCTCGATCCGCTTACTTCTATTATGTCAATGTTAATCACTACTGTTGCAATTTTGGTTCTTATTTATAGTGATAATTATATGTCTCATGATCAGGGATATTTGAGATTTTTCGCATATATGAGTTTTTTCAATACTTCCATGTTGGGTTTAGTTACTAGTTCAAATTTGATACAAATTTATATTTTTTGGGAATTAGTTGGAATGTGTTCTTATCTATTAATAGGTTTTTGGTTCACACGTCCTAGTGCAGCAAATGCTTGTCAAAAAGCGTTTGTGACTAACCGTGTAGGGGATTTTGGCTTATTATTAGGAATTTTAGGTCTTTATTGGATAACAGGTAGTTTCGAGTTTCGGGATTTATTTGAAATATTCAATAACTTAATTAATAATAATGAGGTCGATTTCTTATTTTGCAGTTTATGCGCTTTCTTATTATTTGCTGGTGCAGTTGCTAAATCGGCTCAATTTCCCCTTCATATATGGTTACCTGATGCTATGGAGGGACCTACCCCTATTTCAGCTCTCATACATGCCGCTACCATGGTAGCAGCGGGTATTTTTCTTGTTGCTCGACTCCTTCCTCTTTTCATAGTTATACCTTACATAATGTATGGAATATCTTTTATAGGTATAATAACAGTATTTTTAGGAGCGACCCTAGCTCTTGCTCAAAAAGACATTAAGCGAAGTTTAGCTTATTCTACAATGTCTCAATTGGGTTATATGATGTTAGCTCTAGGTATGGGTTCTTATCGAGCTGCTTTATTTCATTTGATTACTCATGCTTATTCAAAAGCATTATTATTTTTAGGATCCGGATCCATTATTCATTCAATGGAAACTATTGTTGGCTATGCTCCAGATAAAAGCCAGAATATGGTTCTTATGGGCGGGTTAACAAAACACGTGCCAATTACAAAAACGGCTTTTTTAATAGGTACACTTTCTCTTTGCGGTATTCCACCTCTTGCTTGTTTTTGGTCCAAAGATGAAATTCTTAATGATAGTTGGATATATTCACCAATTTTCGCAATAATAGCTTATTTCACAGCCGGATTAACCGCATTTTATATGTTTCGAATTTATTTACTTACGTTTGAAGGGAATTTAAACCTTTTTTTCAAAAATTACAGTGGGAAAAAAGGCAGTTCGTTTTATTCAATCTCTTTGTGGGGTAAAGAAGGATTGAAAAGCATTAATCAAAAGTTTTCCTTATTAACCTTATTAATAATGAATAATAAGGAAAAGGTTTCTTTTTTTTCCAACAAGCCGTATCAAATTGATAGAAATTTAAGAAAAATGATGCGACCCTTTATTACTATTAGTGATTTTGATAATAAAAATATTTCCTTGTATCCTCATGAATCGGATAATACTATGTTATTTCCTCTTATTGTATTGATTCTGTTTACTTGTTTTATTGGATTCATAGGAATTCCATTCAATCAAGAAGGAATAGATTTGGATATATTAACTAGGTGGTTAAACCCATCTATAAATCTTTTACATTCAAATTCTAATAATTTTTTTGACTGGTATGAATTTGTGATAAATGCAACTTTTTCCATTAGCATAGCTTATTTTGGAATATTTATAGCCTTCTTTTTTTATAAACCCACTTATTCATCGTTAAAAAATTTGTATTTAATTAATTCATTTGATAAACGAGGTACGAAGAGAATTTTTGGGGACAACATAAAAAATGTAATATATAATTGGTCTGCTAAGCGTGGTTATATAGATGTTTTTTACACAACATTTTTAATTAAGGGTG